AAGGCCGCTATTCCTGACAAGGAATAGAGTAAGGCCTTTACCGATCCTGAGTTAATGAGTTAAGGAGTTTTTTTATAAACGACTTATCTGAAAGAAGGCTTTGCAATCAACGAATTCTTTGATTTGAAAAGCTCCTTTCCTAATCGACCTTCCGCCTTCCGTTATTTGATCTTTTTATGGATCTTCTTATCTTATTAAGTAGTTAAATGAAGTATCATCAATTGAGAAATGACAATAAGTGATGTTCGATATCGCTTCTGTGCGCAGAGTATCGAAAGGAACCTCTCGGAGAAGTTCCGGGCCTCGGCAGCCCTCCTTTCTTATCTATTTTCATATATAATATAAAGAGAATAGAAAGCGTACTGACTCTGACTGCTATCTACGATACGATCAGGGGGGAATAGCGCAAGGGCTTAAGTCATCGATTCAAATCCTATCTTTTTTTCGGTATGCCGCTCCGCGAGCAAGGAGCGAGAAAACAAAGTGGGCTGTGGTGATGTCAGAATTTGCACCTATTTGTATCTATTTAGTGATCAGTCCGCTAGTTTCTTTGATCCCACTCGGTGTTCCTTTTCCATTTGCTTCCAATAGTTCGACCTATCCAGAAAAATTGTCGGCCTACGAATGTGGTTTCGATCCTTTCGGTGATGCCAGAAGTCGTTTTGATATACGATTTTATCTTGTTTCTATTTTATTTATTATCCCTGATCCGGAAGTCACCTTTTCCTTTCCTTGGGCAGTACCTCTCAACAAGATTGATCCCTTTGGATCTTGGTCCATGATGGCCTTTTTATTGATTTTGACGATTGGATCTCTCTATGAATGGAAAAGGGGTGCTTCGGATCGGGAGTAACCACTAGCGATAGGGCAAAAATCGGGGGGAAGGACAAAAGTCAAGAGCGCGATGCCTACATTAAATCAATTGATTCGTCATGGTAGAGAAGAAAAACGGCGCACGGACCGTACTCGAGCTTCGGATCAATGTCCCCAGAAGCAAGGAGTACGCCCGCGTGTACCAACGAGAACACCGAAAAAACCTAATTCAGCTCCACGTAAGATAGCCAAAGTACGGTTGAGCAATCGACATGATATATTTGCTCACATTCCGGGCGAAGGTCATAATTCGCAGGAACATTCTATAGTCTTAATAAGAGGAGGTAGAGTGAAAGATTCGCCAGGTGTGAAATCCCATTGTATTCGAGGAGTCAAGGATTTGTTGGGAATTCCGGATCGAAGAAAAGGGAGATCAAAATATGGTGCAGAAAAACCAAAATCGAGATGAATGGAAGATGCCTCTGTCACTCTTTTTTCTCCAATTTTCAGTACGAAGTTACTGGCTCTAAGAAGGCAATTGCGCCTTAGCCCATGGACTGATACGGAGACTACTCTACAGGGGAAATATCTTACTCGACTAGAGCGGATCCCGAGACTTCACCCGTTCCTTTAAACTGTTGGGCACTACATTCTATAACGAGAATCACAAGGCCGGTCAACAAGGAACAACCTGGCAGAGTGTCCTGAGATAACAAGGCAAAAGTGAGAACGCCCAGTGACGAGAGTGGCGACATACGAGGATCTAACCTCGACCAACGAGAGCGTAGCTGCTCGACCTCAGACATAGGGATTCTCGGACCGGAACAATGGGATTCGCTCGACCGAAGGGAACGATGCGTAGCGCCATAGGGAGAACCTAGCGTAGCAGAGCCAGTCGCGACCAAGTAGATAGCTCTACGCCTCTGCCGAACGAACGAAGAGCTACCTAAGTACGGTTAAATAAAGTGAAAATGATAGGTAAACAAAATATAGAACAAATGCGACAGAAAGCGTCAGAGCTTCGAAAGCCTGAAATTGAGTGTCCTTGAATTGAGCCTGTCGTATCCTTCCCAATCCAAGACGGCAAGGCGGTAACAGAACTACGGCAACTCCGGAACGCATCATGCGGTTTGTTTCAAGGCATGGGTTATCGTCTAGGAGAACTCATGCGACTATTGGCGTTGGGGAAGCCATGCGTTAGGTAAACCAACCGCACGTTGCAAGCGAAGGAGTGAAAGCTACTCGACTGTAATGTAAGGGGAGGACCTACAACGAGTTGCGGTTGCTTCGCAAGCAATACTCGACGGTATAGCGCATGCGTCTCATCGTCTTGGGAGCACTCGTAGTTGTTTGAGTCGTTGCGTTAGGGCAATACAACTACGAGAACCAGTCGTCCTAACGCTACTGTCAAACCTACTGTAGTTGTCGTTATTACCACTCGTCGGGTAGTTGTTCCGTAACACCGCTAGTCTACGACTACTAGTCGTTCCATTGTTGCACCACCCCAATGTGTGTTGCGTAGTAACTGCCTAGCTGTCTGTTACGTTGTCAAACCCTTCCGAACAACCACCTCTGACGCAGAGACTACGAGTGACGGACAACTAAACGACAACGAGTGGTTGCTTTACCGTCTTGTTCCGTCGCATCAAAGAATCCGTCGATTCCAATTCCACTATAGGAAGTGCTGTTATGATATATTTTCCTTCTCCTCTTCATTAATAGCCTGGGAACTGAGATTCTTAATTAGAGTATGGCAGGTCCGTCTTTGACCTTTGACCGGTTCGGGTTCGGGACTCGTTCTATGACCGTACTCCTATGTTTTGGGAGTCTGAGAAAGCTCTTCGTCCGCATTCCTTCTATCAGGCCAAGCCTAACAAACCTTGGAAGTCGGCTAAGGCGCAATGCTCCCTATTTTCCGTGCTAGCTTTTGGGTCTGCTAGCGCTTCGATGCTTTCGATTCTTCTTTCCTAGGCTATTTCGTACGTGTAAGCTTTCGAAGTCGTATATCGAATGAGTGGATATCAGGAATGGTCCCACATCCTCCCTTTCTCCCTTCATGCTAAGACCACTTTGTGTACCGCGTCTTCTATCGCTATCTACAGTGATTCTCCCGTCTAACCGGAGTGAGGACTCAGCAGGAATAGCCGGACGCGAGAGAAAGACAAAAACAAGGGTTCTCGCGGCCCTATCGAATCCGTTCCCGAGTTAAGGTCACTTCACAAGTTGCCTTCTCTGGTCTTGCGGCGCACTCACTCCCTTTCCTTCCGCTCACTTCTGGACCCTTCGCTCCCGGTTAGTGCTCTTTGGCCCGGTCTATTCTGTCTGATATGATATCATATAGCCAGGAAAAAGGGATCTACTAGTCATCGCCTTTGAGCTGGGAAAAGCATTTACCTGGAGTCGGCTATTCCTGATTCAGCAAAGGAAAGAAGCCTTGATCCCAAGACTAGCTGTGTCTTTTTCGACTAGTGAGTTGTTGCCTAGCCTTGGTCACTGAACTCGGTCACTGAAAGACCTTTCGAGTCGAACTCAAGTGGAAATAATCAGACTGCTTCCATACCTTATCTCAGGTTATCCTTTAGTGCAGGTATGGGCACTATCCTCGCAGTAAGGGAGAGGGGGATACTTGTTTTCTAACTCTGATAGCAGTCAAGTACTAGCTCCAACCGCTTACTGGAAGAGCAGAGAGCGCTTTTCTCTTTAGTAGAGTTAGTCGACTTAAGGGGGGGCACTGTCAGGGAATATAATATCATCACCATTAAGAGAAAAAAGCTCAAGTGATTGTCTCTTTGCTAGAGCAGAGCCACTGGACACTGGGAGGGAAGGGAGGAAGTCTACTGCTCCCTTTCCTTAAAGACGAGTAAGTGCCGATACTACACTTTACTTAGCCGAGTCAGTCCCATTCATTAAAGAAGAGAAGCTTGTATTGGAGTGCGCTGGTTCAATGACTAGAGGAGCAGCAAGAGCATCCAGTGTTTCAATAGTAGGGACAGAACAACACTACAGGCAGAAAACAGCATAAGAAAGAGAATCAGTATACTAGAAAGCAGGAAAGAAGCTTGCTATAAAATCACTTTTCCGCGGAAAGGCAGCAAAGAAGTCGACTTAAGAGAGTACGGGCAGATCAAGTGAGGAAGATAGAAACAGGGATCAGTCTACAGCTTTAGGGAGAGATCCTTTTGAGTAGGGCATCTAACTCAACAATCACGAATAAGAAGAGAGTAGAATCTAGTTACAGTCCAGCTATTACTTGGCATACAAAGCAGAGCGAAAGTGATTGATTGTCTCAATAGAACCGAAGTGTTGGAAGGGAAGCACCAGGAAGAAAAGCCAATCCATAACTAAGAACAGCAGTAAAGCTGGAAAGAACAAGAGAGCATCGAGTTCGAAAGAAGAAGACTGCAGTGCCTTAATAACCTAAGCAGATGTCTACAGCTTATCCCTTTCCTAAAAGAAGGTTTATTTAAGTGCAGGTATGGGGCACTTCGTCAGCAGTGGTTCGTTTAGAAAAGTCTTATTGCTTGAAAGCACACACAGCACACAGTAGGAGAGTTCGAGTGTGAAAGCAGTGTACTCATGCCCCTGAGATAAGGTATGCTTTTAGTGCGTTCTCTAATTAGAAGAGCAGGAGCAGCAAGCACGGCTTAGGCGGAAGCAGAAGTTGATGCTTGCCTTGCTGACTCTTCCATTGATTAGTGAAGTGGACTACGGAAAGGCAGGACATTCAGGTTGATAGATTGGTTTAGTCAAGCGCCGAAGCCTGGGCCTGGAACTGGCTGGGGAATACTCCATGGATAATCGAAAGGGAGTGCTACGTTCCCCCGGTTCCGGATTGACAGTTAGGTCAGGTTCCAGGGAGGCATTGATTGCTTGCTCGTATTGGTTCCGTACCCTCTTCGCCAGATGGATCAGATGTAGGTGGCCTGGAAAAAGCAGTTCCGCTCTTCTCTCTCCGGTTCTTCACCGATGAGAGAAATGATAACTTCTCTTAGTGCCGGGAATCGCGATCAATAGTTGTATGTAATGTTGAGGAAAGAGATTCGGATGAAAGAGGCAACGTTTAGTTGAGCGGCAGATCAAGTCAAAGCTGGCAATCCTTTACAGTATAAGCTGTTAATAGGCTCTAATAGACAACCTACCCATCTATTCTGGATAAACCGGGGCACCTTCCCTATGTGTCAGTGCCA